GATCGATTCCATAACATAAAAGCTGGAAATTCATCCAGTCAACATAATCATCATAATATTAGATTCGTAGAAATGATAAAACGGATCCTTTGCTTCGATGTTTCCTGCACTCATTCCTTTGTTTTTGAAAAGTGGAATCCCTTGATTGATTCATAATGTTCCGCTATAGTATGGGGACTCTTTTCCGAAACAAGAAGAAAGAAGGAATCAATTGATTTTTTGGATGACACTGGATTTCTACAGATGAGACATCCTGCAAACCATTTCTATACTAATTTAATTGAACCTTAACTTAACCTTACTCTACTCTAAAAAGAAAATTTAAAGAAAAAAAAAAGACTCTTAATGTTCCGGTAGATTATTGGATTTTTGCGCATATCCAAATCCTTATTTATTATCTCATCACAGTTAAATTTTTTTTTTATAAGTTCATTGAAGAAGTTCTATTTGCTCAATAAATCATCCCCCCCCCCTTTTTTTTTTGTTTGTCCACCACTTCTTATGAATCTAAAGAAAGAGGTTCCAATAGACCTGGAAAAGAAAACAGTCATCTTTGACGGACAGGATCAAGAATCATCGACACAAGAAAAGGAATTTTTCACCCTTTTCTTGTCTTGTGTCGAAAATTAGGAAGACGAGTAATCCCTACTAGAATCATTTGTTCCTTTCATTCATCCCTTGCCACGTATTCTCCTCTTACTTATGTTATTCCGCCTATTATCTATTCGAATTCGATTCTATTAGATAGAAATGACTATTGATGCATTACATGGCATTTACAATCTGGCAATAAGAGGCGTCACACCGCTCCAATTTGGATTGAAAACAAAAAGGGGGGCCAAGTAGTCTTCTTCGCAATATACATACTATTACTAGGAATGGAATACAAGCAATTCCCGGCATCTCGCAGAAAAGCAGTATAAACAAAGCAAAGGGCTTTCCATATTTTTTTTTTTTTGGATCATACATAATTGCATCGATCAACAAAAATTCGGCCCTTTTTACCAACTTTATGAATCCGTGGATCTAGAAATTCATTTCGGACAATTGAACCTTCTCAAACTGTTTCTTTTTAAGAACCAAAAAGATTTGTGCTAGAATAACAGATGCCAAGAAGAACAACAAACCTTGGACACGTAATGGATCTTGAAGTACTATTTCTGCATCTCCCTGACCAAATCCACCCACATTTGGATTACTCGTTAATGGCTGATCAAGCTTGATGGATTCGCCCTCTGAAACAAGAAGTTCTGGTCCTGGAGGTATAATATCAACTACTTGGTGTCCATCCGATGCATCGGCTATGGTTATTTCATATCCCCCCTTTTCTTTACGTACTATTCTGCTTACTATACCTGCTGCTGTAGCATTATAGACTGTATTGTTACTCTTGCTCCCATCGGGATAAATCTGACCCCTTCCCCTGTTCCCGCCTACGTATATGGGATATTTTAAGAAGTGAACGTCTTTCTTAGTAGAAGGGTCCGGAGAAAGAATGGGAAAGACGATTTCACTATATTTCTGACCAGGAACAGGACCCACCACAAGAATATTTCTTTTAGTGGGGCGATAACTCTGAAAAGACAGATTGCCCACCTTTTCTTTCAGCTCGGGAGAAATACGATCGGGGGGAGCTAATTCGAATCCCTCGGGTAAAATAAGGACAGCCCCTACATTCAAAGCCCCCTTTTTACCATTAGCAAGAACTTGTTTCAGTTGCATATCATAAGGGATTCGAACAACTGCTTCAAATACAGTATCAGGCAGCACAGCTTGTGGAACCTCAATATCCACGGGCTTATTAGCTAAATGGCAATTGGCACATACAATACGCCCAGTTGCTTCTCGTGGATTTTCATAACCCTGCTGCGCAAAAATGGGATATGCGTTTGAAATAGATGTCCGCGTTATTACATATATCATGATCAATACGGAAATGAATCGAGTCATCTCTTCCTTTACCCAAGAAAAGGTATTTCTATTTTGCATGGTCCAATCATTGATCCCGGAAATTTCTACAATAAATTAGGTAGGTAGCTAGTATAGTTCCCTATCCACGATTCTGCCATTGTACTGGAATAATTGTACTGAAATATAGGAGGAATCCCCTGGGTGGGTAGAAGTATAAAGAGTGAGTAAGCTTCAAAATGGTTTGTTTATGTACGAAGTAGCATCATGATTTGATTGATATCAGCAGATCAAATGAGTTCTTCATTCATTCATTCATTGAATGATAAATCACTACAAGTGAAGGAGATACACGATTTAAATAATGGAAGATCCAATATTTCAAAATTGTATCTAGAATGACTGGAAAAGTGGAAACAAGACCAGATATAATTTGATCGTTATGAGCAAATCCAAAATCTTTGTAGACCGAACCAATCATTATTTCCCAACCACGGGGTGAGTGGAATCCGATACATAAATCAGTTAATAAAAGAATAGAAAAAGCCTTTATTGTGTCGCTTAAGCTATAGAGGAATTCCTGAACCCACGAATTCAGAATGACAAGTTCTTCATTACCCAGAATAGAATAACCACTTAGAATAGCAAAACAGATTATATTTGTCGAGAAATGCAAAATGATGTGGATATGATCTTCATTGTGCATTTTGACCAATTGTATCGTCTCTTTGTGGATTCCTATACGAAGCTTTTGTATCTGTGTCTCCGGGTACTCTTTTATCATTTCATCCAACAAGAATAGTTGTTCTAATTCTATAAATCTTTCTAGAACGTTCTTTTCTTGAATATCATTCAAAAAAGTTTCGGATTGTCCGGTATTCCACCAATTAGTAACCCAAGGTTCCAGGCTTTTATTAAATGAGAGAGAGATCCACCAGGGCAAAAAGACTATAGATGCAAGATATGGGAGGGGAGTCAATGCTTTCTTTTTTGACACTTTGAATCTGTGAATTGTTAATGAACCCGCTTCATTCGCCGACTCTATCTGATCCGATATTTCTATGAAGCATGAGTTCTATAACAAGGTATGGAACCTATGGATCTATTCCTTTTTTTTTTGAATTGTTTAGTCCTTGGATCTAAAAAGAATATAGAAATAGAATAAGGGTCCGTTTCGAATGAAGAAATAATCAAATATTTTTCCCAGATATCTCAGTTGGTCAAATTCGCACCAATTATATCCTCATTTGTTCTTTCGATGAATGCCCAAAAGAACCACTTGAAATAATGAATATTATTTGGATTTCTAGACGAAAGAACTCCCCTCAATTCTTTTTTTTTTTCGAAATATTTCTCACTAGCTACCCTCAACCCAGGAATAATTGAAGGGATATTTCTGAAGAATATTAATAATGAAATCCGAAATGGGTGGCAAAACGAGAGAGATAGTTATGAAAAATCTAAGCGTTTGGTCATCAAAGAGCTAAGATCAAAAAAGAAACATCGATTGACAAAAGAAAGATAATTAACGAGATATGATACATCTGTATCGAATGTATCAATTCAAAGTATTGGCCCTAAAAAGGGAAGAAATTATGTACTGTATTCCGAAGTGCTCTGATATGTGTGATGAATACATACTTATTAGACTTGTTACTAGTAGAATTGAGTTCTATATGCAATGCATCAAAAATAGTTTTGGTCGACCCAAATTGCTTCTTATTATGGTTATTCCGTATACGTCCGCCTGCTTTATTCTATGGTCTATGGCCACGGAAGGATTACCAACGGAACGGGGTAAATAGAATCTAACATGTTTTGCTCGAATGAACGTTCCGAAGAAACTTCAGTTATATTAAATAAGGGGGTTCCTTCTCTCATACTGAGAAAGCATTCATTCTTTCAGTTCATTTCAAAATACTTCAATTGGAACGCGCAAGAAATAGGCCAATTCCGCAGCTTTTTGTTCAATTTCTCGTGGAGTAAAATTCTCATCAGTACGAGTCAAGGGAATGGCGCCCTGGCCTCTGATTTCCATATAAAGGACACGTCGAGGATAAAGACCCTCTTTAACTTCTATTCTGATCGATTGGATATCTCTCATAAGTAATCGAAGGAAGATGCGACGATTTATTCCAGGAAATCCCCAACGAAAAATACACACTATTCCTTCTTTTCTATCGAATCTATCATAACCACTACCTACATTCCACGAAATTGTGCACCACAAATAGGAACTAATGAACAGACCCCCGATCCCATAGAAAGACATCACGATTCCTTGTGGAAAAAAAATTATTTGCTGAGACGGGAATAAGGATATCAGATTCCTACCAAGATAACTGGAAGTTCCAACCAATAAGAACCCTAGTGAACCTAAAAAAAGGATACAGGCCCAGCAGAAATTACTTGTTTTTCGAGACCCCGTTATAAGTTCTACCCATATACGTTCTGATCGATAGTTCATACTAGATCCAGTTGCACCCTATTGGAATTGAGAGAAGGGAATAAGCCAAATGAATTTGATTTTACTTTTTTTTTTTTTGTTTTGCTCCCGAAGTCACTCTCATCAACTAGCACTATTATGATGTGAACTATTAGGAGTAATTCATCGAATTGGTTAGATATAAAATAATAACATCCCCTTCATATGATACCACTATGTATATCTACATAATATAGATACGTTGACTTTCTATTTCAGATATCCGCTGATCCATTTTAAAACCGCTATCCCCACATATACATGCATATGTATTTATCCATATATCATGTATCCGTATGCATAACCACTTTTTTATTTGTGCTCGGAAGGAGCCACATGTCGTACCATATTCCACTAAATAGATATCTATGATCCAAGTCCAAGTGTTGAAATAAATTGATGAAATTTTTCCCTATCGGATCTAAACAATCTTGTTTTTTTGAACATGAAGAGATAAAGAAGCCATTGCAATTGCAGGAAACACTAAGCCCACTAAAGGCACAAAAATAGAGGGTAAATTGAGATCTGTCATAGAATGGGTACCTCGATTTAATATTTGTACCTGTTATAAAGATATCTTATGTTATGATAAGTATATCTATTATAAGTATTATTAAGTATATATATATATAATAAGTGCAAGGAATGTAGAGCTAAATAAGTGTCCCTATATTATCTTTCTACAAGAAATATATGGCTGATAATCTGCTTTATTATTCTTGTCCTACCGCCCTTATCTTCTAATAAAGAGTTTCTTACGAGTTTCCTAAGGATTCGTTAGAATCCGATCCAACAGGAATTCATAGTCAAAATGTAAGTTCTCGGGAGATAAAAAAAATATACAACACTTCCCTTAATAGATTTGAATTAATCTATATATATAGATTAATATATATAGTATATAGATTAATACGGTCTATTTATATATTATTAATACGATATATATTAATATGAAAGAAGGGAACATGAAATTCTTTTGAATTTTTTCCCAATTCCTTTCCGCGGAAGGAAGAATTCACTCTTTTCCTCTTGATAGAGAGTTGCTGATTACTAATCATGAATAGGGGTAGGATAAAAAATATGGATAAAAAAAAAGTAATTATCCGAAACTTCCTATAGAACTTATGTTACTAAAGAAAACCCCACTCTTCTTATTTTGACTTTGATTCCGATGAACTAAAGTTCGCTACAAATACCTGAGCCTAGCGCTCTACTTGAATTTTGATTCAAGGGAAAGAAACCGTGTAGCTGAAATAATTCACTCAGAACACCTTTTAAAGGATTACGTGGTACGATTGGATCAAATAAGCCCTTATGGAATGAATACTCAGCCGCTTGTGAACCGTCGGGTACTGTCTTATTCAATGTTTGTTCAATTACTCTTTTACCCGCAAATGCAATGTAAGCATTGGGTTCGGCAATAATGATATCTCCCAACATACCAAAACTGGCCGTTACTCCACCGGTTGTAGGAGATGTAAGGATTGATACATAGAATAACTTTTTATTGAATTGATAATCATATAAAGCGGAAGATATTTTAGCCATTTGCATCAAGCTCAAACTTCCTTCTTGCATGCGTGCTCCTCCAGAAGCACACACTATAATAACAGGTAGAGATCTATTAGTAGCATATTCGATCAACCGGGTGATTTTCTCGCCTACTACGGATCCCATACTACCTCCCATGAACTGGAAATCCATAACCCCAATTGCTATGGAAATCCCATTTAGTTGACCTATGCCTGTTTGAACAGCCTCAGTTAAACCTGTCTTTCTTTGATATGAATCGAGACGATCTCTATAAGGTTCCTCTTCCGAGTGAAATTCAATGGGGTCAATAGAGACCATGTCTTCGTCCATAGGATCCCAAGTGCCCGAATCAACCGAAAGTTCGATTCTATCTGAACTACTCATTTTCAAATGATATCCACATTGTTCACAAATATTCATTTTTGACGTAAAAACTTTCTTATAATTTAATCCATAACAATTTTCGCATTGAACCCATAAATGTCTGTATTTTTTCTTTCCATCGAAATCATTAGATCTTCCTCTTCTAATTAAATCAATGCCATTAATGCGAGTTCTTATACTAGAACTCCCACTGTCACTATCACTTACACTTTCACCACTACAAATGTAACTATAAATGTAACTGTAAATGTGATTGTCGCTACCACTTGAAATGTAACTATCAATACTGATTTCAGAACGAAGATAACTATCAATGCAACTATTAATTTGATTATTCCAACTATACGTAGTATCATACATATAACGATCATAGTAGCGATTGGCACTCTTAGACCCACGATTCAGATAACTAGAAAAAGCATTTTCTAGTTCACTCAGAAAAGAACTATCATTGTCAATCTCAAAAACCTGATTTTCAATATCAAAATATACGGAATAACTGTTACCATTACTATCCCTAACTAAAAAAGTGTCATCAGAGATGAAACTCCAAATGTCCCTGAGACCTAAAAAATGATTAACATTATTCCAACTAGAACTGCGACTTTCACCCCAACCATGAATGTTTTTATCCGTACCATTTAGAATGGGATCTTCACTTCCACTGGTATTTCCAATAGGACGACCAAGACTGTCCATTGATTTACCTAGCCGACACCTGTGTTCTAACTCCTCGTTAGACAACATTGAATTGAACCACCATTTTCCCATAGAGCCTTCCTGCCCCCTATTTGAAAATACAAAAAATGAATAGTCATTCGACGAAAAATCATTTTACTATTTCATTTCTTATCGGAATACGCATATAGATCCAATCACTAGGATTATTAACTAATAACGAGTGACTATTGAAAGAAATAATTCTCTTTTGTTTTGTGGGAATCGGGGGTACCAATTCACTATATATGATGGAACCTTTTCTTCAATTATAAATAGAAGATAGGTTTCTCCCATGTTGTGTACAAACTCTCATCTAAAAGATAAATATTTGTTCCCTACTACTCCTCGGAAGGAAGGATTCATTTTCGTATAATCTCGTAGAATAGAGTTTCTAATGCAACACGGAATGAAAAGGACAATATACAGGATGAGTAGAAGAAGTTGTGACCCTTGGCTCGATCTATGGTCCG